TAAACGAGAATGCCGTGTCGTCCAGCGGAGCCTAGAAGAAGATGACTCGCGCAGACAGCTGACTCCTTTTCAATAGAAAAGAATAGCCAAACCAACCCAGCTGGCTGGTCAATCTCAGAAAGAAGATAGGCCGGCAAACCGGAGACGTACGACCACGGTCCCGACCTTACCAGCACCGGGGGTGTACTAATCAATGAACCCCCGAAACCTACTTTCTTTTCTGACAAAATCAACCAAGCCTAACCGGTCACGACATGTTGTTGATATTGATTGAGTTGGAGGGACTTTCGATTACTGAATCCATCCATAAACCTAGACCCCGATAACCTTCGTAACCAAAGCGTCACGACAACATCCAAAGGTCACCCTTGGATTCTTAGGGGGGCAAGGAAGAGGCTTTTATGTTAGTTGTAGCGCGCCTTCCCTCTTTATAACACTTCGGAAAGATTTTGCAGTCTTTTCTTATGATGACCTGGTCGAGAGAGTACGATACATCGGTGTAAAAGATTGATCCCTTTGGATCTTGGTCCATGATGGCCTTTTGATTAATAGAACTGGAAGAGGAGGAAAAGAAATAGCTTATGATGACCATCTATTTGAGTCAATCATTTCGTAGATCTAATTCAAGTTTTTTTTTTATGCGGCCTTAAAATCTGAAGTTTTACGCTTAAAGGAAGAAATGTTCTTGGTGGATGCAGGACTTGGGACCGCCAGAATGAGTATGCAGGATGAGCCTAAAGGAGTTCCAATCAACCGAGCCACCAGGTTTGAGAATAAGGTGGGATCCCTGGATCTAGTGGCCAGCGAATCACTGATCAAAAAGCAGATTTTTTTTAGATTCTTCATGGATCTAGTGACCGGTGAATCACTGATCAAAGAGCGAGCTGCCGCCAGGTTTAATGATTTGGTGGGATCCACAGATGTAGTGGCTGGTGAACCGCTTCTTCTTCTTCCACGAAGATTCACACAAAACCGAGCTTGGATGGAACTGAACAAGATTTGGCGAACGAATAGAAAGGTCAAATTTTTATTGATAAAGTAAAAGGAGGTTATTCAGTAGCCATCGCGGGTTTCATTACTTTTATTCCATTCTGTCCTCTCATAAGAGGAAGGATATCGAATGATCAATTCACCATTGAGAGCATTAAGCCCAAAAGGACGAATATTGTGGTGTTCTAACAGCAGCAGTCAAACGGGGGCGTGAATGCGAGATGCCAGCGGAAAAGAAAAGGATAGAAGCTGGAGACTGGCCTATATTCCTACTAATGTGATCCCCATTACTTCAAATATGTTCTACACTACGATATATTGCTCTGATGTTTTTACAATTATCTTTTTTGAAGCAGATAGTTCACAGTGCTCATTCTATCGATACTGGGAAAAAAAAAAAAGAATAATGTTTACACTCAATTTTCATTACGAAGATGTATCACGTCAGGATCCGTTGCTCAAACCGAATCACGCCAACGTTATGGAAGTTCCTGGATCGTGTAAAATAAGAGTAGTACCAAAGGCAGCACCTTCTGATTTCATAATCAAAAATGGAAAATTGGCTATGGAGATTCCGTGCGGTCAGAAATTAATACAGACACAAAGGGCTTCGACAGGAAAGTCGTTTCGATCCAATCCATTCTTGGGGTCAAATAAAGACAAAAAAGGATATGTCAGTGACCTAGCACGGCAAAGCACTCTCCGAGGGCATGGAATGTCTCATTTTTTGGTAAGAATCTCCGCAGTAATGTCTCTGTTAGATTTTCCGGTCGAAATACGGGAAAAGTCCATTCAATTCTTGATGGAAATGGAGTTTTGCGAATTCTCCCCGGAACTGGAAGATCATTTCGAGATCTTCGAACATATTCGAGGGTTCAATGTCACTATTGTAACTTCGGCCAACACACAAGATGAGACTTTACCACCGTGGAGCGGCTTTTTTCAAAAAGATGAGGGGGAAAGTCAGTAAGATGTCGGAGAAGCAAAATATACGAGATCACAAACGTAGATTGCTCGCGGCTAAGTATGAATTGAGACGAAAGCTTTATAAATTTGTAAAGATACCGATCGATCTAGTGATATGCGGGACAAACATCGTTATAAGTTGTCCAAGTTGCCAAGAAATAGTTCCTTTGCACGAGTAAGAAACCGATGTATTTCCACGGGTCGCCCTCGTTCCGTATATAAGTTCTTTCGAATTTCTCGTCTCGTTTTTCGTGGATTAGCATCTCGGGGTCCTTTGATGGGCATAAAGAAATCGTCTTGGTAGCATCAAACCAATAGAACAAGGGTTAGCTCTGCAGCTGGTCTACAAGCAAGGTAAGTAGGTCCATGCGACCGGACCCGGATGTACCCTTTAGCCGCGAGGGGAACCGGGTAAACAAAGTCGCGATCAGAATGAATGGCAGTTCGCTGGGCCTGTCTTTTGCTCCCAGAGGTGCTGGTTCGAATCCAGTTTGTGACAACCACAAAGCCTTTGATCATAGAATATCTCGGGACCCCCGCTGGTAAATACGGGGCTCTGGCAGCTGCACTTTTTTTTTATATGATGCATCGAATGCTTCCTCTGCTTTCAGTAAAAATCCCAAATATTCTCGAGGCACTCTTTCTCTTATAGCGCTCTTTCCTTCCCTTCGAGCTAGCCGGAATAAATCCATTTCTTTTGTCTGTAAGAGAAAAGGCGCTTATTCCATGAAATAGGAGCGCAGCGGAGTCATGAACAAACAAGAATAGCCACTTCCTTATCTACGCTATTGACTTTCCTCCCCTCGTGGGAAGTAGTCTCCCTTCTAAGGTCGGTCAACGGTAGTCTCCCTCCTAAGGTCAGTCGACAGGTAGCACTTCTCCGATTTCTGTTCTAGAGCCGAGAGAAGAATGCACACTGCCTATCCCTCTTTGGCTGGCTTATAAGGAGAGTCTACGGTAAGCAAGAGAGTCCACAGCACCTAAGCTATTCACATATTAGGATTGGTTAGTAGTCTTTGATTATGAGACTAGGGAAAGTGAGACCATAGCCCTAAGCTCTTCTTTAATTGCTTATAGTGCACTGAACTGGGAAAGAGAATGAAAGATTGATTATTGTAAGCAAGACCCTAATCTAAAGCCAGAATCAAAGGCATTGCCACGGGGAAGTGAAAGGTGGCATGAAAGTAGAATCAGATTCTCAGAAGCAGACTGTCTTGAATTCATGTCATGCTTGAAGACTGCTTGAAAGCTAATCCTGCCTTCCTTCTTGCTTGACTGACAGCAATTCCACCGCGGAAGGATCCACGAAAGCCCTCGCTTGCTACCGCTTTACCTTGCCTTCCAATCGTACTTCTAGCAAGGAAGTTGCAGCTTTCCGCTTACCTTTCTCCTCTTTCAATCTAGTCTACTTTCTCTTCCTGCTAACAATCGAAAAGATATGTCCGAATGTTGAGCCTCTTTTCAGACCGGCAAGTTGAGCTTTCAGATGAGATTGCCTTAGTCGAGAAGTGTGCACCCGTTGGTCAAGCTGGTTGCCTTTAAGCAAGTGTTCACATTCAGCTGGATAATATCTACGATAAGGGCAAAAAGTGATTACTCAAACCCCGTGCCCCCAACGGTATATACAAGAAAAGTCTGTCTCTAGTTTCATACTAGAGGGAATATAAGTTTATGGTTAGACTGGGTAAAGGCACAAATAGAAAACTTCCCATGAATAGCGTTTTAAAGGTTTAAAAAAACGCTGTTCCCTAAACTAAGAGTTATCTACTCCACGGCCGAAGGGAGGAACTGGATCGAGAAACCGGAGAACAGGAACCGGGATCGAGAAACCAGAGACAGGAACCCGGGGGGATCAATCAACATAAAGAAACTCTAGTAGGACAGAATCATTAGCATTGTCTCTAGAGAGAATGCGCCTGTCGATTCCGGATTCTGGTGTGCTGAGGTCATACACCAAGTGCACGCGTGATTATGCTCTGGCAGAACTCCCTTAGGTCCAGAGAGAGATGAAGTTGATACTCAACCTCTGCCTCTCGGATGGCTTTGACACTTTTCCAACACTTCTATGTGCAGATGGATTTCGGGATTCGGCGAAGACTAAACAACGGATCAATCCACTTGACCTAACCTTTTGAGCCTCCAGTTCTTTTCTGGATTGCTAGCGTGATCGGATAAGACAGCGGAGATTCATTCAACTACTTCGCTCTCAGAGGCGGGCTCGTAGGGTAATTCACAATAAAGGCGCGTGTGAACCATCCCAACTGCTGGCCTGTTGTTGATCTCCTCTTTCTTTTTCTTTTTCTTCTCCCCTAAGAGTAAGAGGAAGAAGTCTCGTCTCGAAAAGACCAATTGAAGCTTTTCTCTTCCGGCTCTGAAAGAAGAGGACTGATTCCTATTCCCTGAAATGCGCCTACTCCCCGTTTCTTCCTAAATTCGTAGGTCGTGGAACAAGAGAGAAAGAAGGGACCCTACCAAGACTTTGGGTTCGACTAAAGCTTCCGGGCTCGGGCACCCCCCAAATAGATTGAATCTTGATGAGTCGAAATTGCGTTTTTTGGCCGGATCGAGATAACTTTCCCGGGAACTGCCAGTGATACACGTAGTTTTGATGCTTTAAAGAAAGCCTCTGGGAACAAGATAGTTTACCTGCTTGCCTACTACGGTTAAGGGAAATGTTTCTGTCGAAAGGCAAACAATGTGGGTAGTATGATTCTTCCTCTTTATGTTAGGCGGGCCTATAGCCCTTTTAAGGTCTTTTTAACTATGTAGGTATCCTCCCTTGCTTGTCTTTAAATGCCCTCCTTTCCTTAAGGCTACTTCAGGGAGTTCCTCCAAACCAAATCCTACGACTAGGGACTTTCGTCTTTACTAAAAGCGTTCTATGAAGTCTCAATCTCTCTTACTTTAGGGAGGCCCTCCTATCAAGAACGGTTTTATTTCATTTGATCATTCTAGCGTTCACGGCTAGTCTAAAAGAAAGTCAATATACAGACACATTTTCTTTACAACAGAGCAGCTAAACGTAAACAAGATCTATTTCTTAGGTCGGTGTCAACCCACGGCGTATATAAAGAAGACCCACGATTCGACCTCTAACTTTAGAATGGATATTTCCGGGTGTTCAAAGTACCGTTCACCTTATTTTGTGTTTTGTGCGCAATGCGCCCTTTGCTTTGCTTGAGTTGAAAAACTTCTGACCCGCATCCAGATCCCGGAATTCGCTTTCTTCTTTGATTCCGCTTTCTCCGCTCGATCTTACACTTAAAAAAAAGGAGTTCACCAGCAAAAGACGATTTAAGATTACTTATGGGCTGCTTGCTTATCGATTAAGAAATCGAATGAGGGATTGGGCTGCAACCCCTTTTTTATACGCTCTTTTTAATTAACAAGTAGAACTACGAGAAGGAAAAAGTACTAACTCTTCGCCTTTCAAAATATTGCGTATATAGAGATAGTCAGTCTTGACTTATCTCAAGCAATGTCCAAGGAGTCCCATGCCTTTCGAAGCAAACGCAACGCCCGTCTTCCAAAAAGTCTTTATTGCATTTTTAGAGCAAGAAGCAGAACTACAAGAAAAATGAAAAAAAAGGTAATGGATATCTTTGTTTCAGATAAAATCACTACACGTGGGATCGCACTCATTCTTTCGATAGCGATTTTTGGTGCCGTTAGAGCTGGTCAAGTTCTGGAACGAAAGACTCTTCAAAAAAATTTGCTAGAGTTGGATCTAGAAAAATTAAAACAAAAAAGCCAATCAAAACTAGAGGTACTTTGGAAAGATTATAGTGAGACAAATGGAAATCTACAATTAACTGAAGAAATTGATTTCAAACACATAGTGGAAAAGGTCTTTATTATAGACGAGTCTTTGCAAGAACAAATTCTCGGACTAAACAAAATATATTTAGATCTCATTAGTCATGGCACAGACAGTAGTTACTTTATTGACATTCTGAATACGTATGGCCCTTTTGTAGGTATGTAGGCAATTCGGCGCCGGATGCGACCCCATCCACTCCCTCCATCCATGGATAAGGATAAAAGAGCATCTTTCACTCTTTCGTTGGAAAAACCAACGCAAATCTCATATTGACTTTCGCCCTACTAAAAGGTGAGGGAAAAGGAAGAAAACGAAAGAATCTCAATTTTATGACAAATCCGGTACGATGGCTGTTCTCCACTAACCACAAGGATATAGGGACTCTATATTTCATCTTTGGTGCCATTGCTGGAGTGATGGGCACATGCTTCTCAGTACTGATTCGTATGGAATTAGCACGACCCGGCGATCAAATTCTTGGTGGGAATCATCAACTTTATAATGTTTTAATAACGGCTCACGCTTTTTTAATGATATTTTTTATGGTTATGCCGGCGATGATAGGTGGATCTGGTAATTGGTCTGTTCCGATTCTGATAGGTGCGCCTGACATGGCATTTCCACGATTAAATAATATTTCATTCTGGTTGTTGCCACCAAGTCTCTTGCTCCTATTAAGCCCAGCCTTAGTAGAAGTGGGTAGTGGCACTGGGTGGACGGTCTATCCGCCCTTAAGTGGTATTACCAGCCATTCTGGAGGAGCAGTTGATTCAGCAATTTCTAGTCCTCATCTATCTGGTATTTCCTCCATTTTAGGTTCTATCAATTTTATAACAACTATCTTCAACATGCGTGGACCTGGAATGACTATGCATAGATCACCCCTATTTGTGTGGTCCGTTCTAGTGACAGCATTCCCACTTTTATTATCACTTCCGGTACTGGCAGGGGCAATTACCATGTTATTAACCGATCGAAACTTTAATACAACCTTTTCTGACCCCGCTGGAGGGGGAGACCCCATATTATACCAGCATCTCTTTCGGTTCTTCGGTCATCCAGAGGTGTATATTCCCATTCTGCCTGGATCCGGTATCATAAGTCATATCGTTTCTACTTTTTCGGGAAAACCGGTCTTCGGGTATCTAGGCATGGTTTATGCCATGATCAGTATAGGTGTTCCTGGATCTCTTGTTTGGGCTCATCATATGTTTACTGTGGGCTTAGACGTTGATACCCGTGCCTACTTCACCGCAGCTACCATGATCATAGCTGTCCCCACTGGAATCAAAATCTTTAGTTGGATCGCTACCATGTGGGGGGGTTCGATACAATACAAAACTCCCGCCGGGAGTGGAGTGGTCGTACCCGCAAAAACGGCTCTGCGCGATGTTGTCACATCCGCATCCGTAGGCGTGCTTCATAGTTGGGCTGTACCTTCCCCGCGTGTGTCTACGAGGAATCGTTTCGGGGGGTGCTGCACGAAACTTTTTATGGTTTTGTGCTTTTTAGTTGCCTTTGTTATGATGGGGGAGACCGTATTGGCCATGGAGCCAATACGGCCTAGAGCACTCCCCTACGCGGACCTTAGGCCGAACCGCGTAGGGGAGCCAGCGGTCCTGCCACCGCAGCAGGAGTGGCTAAACGCGCTCGGAGAGCGGGAAGTCTTTGCGCGAATACGAAGTCTCCAGGGCCGTGATTACTACAACCTTCCTCCGCAGAATCATCCAGGGGAGTATGAGGGGCTTGTTCGCGATCACTTGGATCAAGCCCTAAATATTTCCCATAGGCGGGAAATAGTGGAAGCGGAGCGGTTTGAAGTCAGTGTCTTGGAGAGAAAGGGTCTGTTGCAAAACAGGCTCCTTCTTCTGATGAGAAACGAGCAGAATCTCCCTGAGATACTGCGCGATTCCCCCCCAAGTAGGCTCGTAGCCGCGTCCCCCCATCAGTATATCCGCACCGAGGCGTACGCCTTCCTTGAATCCAAGATGGGGCAGGTGGGCTCTTTGGAAGACCCCTTTCAAAGAAGTCTCTTAGACGCCAATTTAAATTTCTTTATTGAGGATATAAGGCGAAGCGGGAAAAAGTCACAACTCTACCGTGAATTCTACTCCCACTTTACCGGGGGGCCGCCCGCCGCTTAGCTTTAGATCCTCAATAACTTCCAGGAGATGGGAAGCTCTGTGAAGTAAAAGAAAAGGGGGGCGTGACGTGGCCATGGGGGATGGCAAGCCAAACAGTACTGGGGGGCTTTGAGAAGAGGGGCAACAGTGAAGATGCCGAGAATGGCCGTGTCTATGGGGATGACCGGTTTTAGTAAGAATCTGTTGCAAAAGCATGTTAGGGAGGAATGCCTGCATTAAGATTTAAAACTTGCCGTCTACTTGAAGGAAATGTTTGGAACAGGGAACTTACAATAATACAACGCCGCATTCTTCGAAGATTGAGGAACAAGACGAGATCTATTAAGAGAACGATTTATTCTCGAAAAAATCTGAATAGTTACATCCAATTACAAACTACACGAAAGTTGCCCCTTTTTCATGGAGATTTACCCATCACAGAGATGCATAGAGGAACAGAACGAACTTCATATATCCCTTTTCCACTCAATCCAGAAACAAGATCGGACGTTATTCCGGTTCGTCTCCATTTTAGTGAAACTCTTCCTCAAGCAAGGCAGCCGATAAGTCATCGAAGGCTTTGTGTGAATAATGTAATAGTCAGCATTACTTCTTTTCAAGTTTCCCAAGGTGATTTCATATCTTTGAAAGAAAATGATGCTATAATCTATTCAGAAATAAGGAGATCCTTCTATATCGAAATTTCAGTTTCTAAAATAATAGGAAAATCCCTGGATAGACCGGTAAGAATGTGGAGAAGAACCAAAACGGAATGGTTCCGCTTACTTAAAACTAAGAGGGGATGCCGCCTACTACTGAAAGACCCGTTTTTGCAAGAGTTGCGTTCTTCTATGCAAGACGAAGACTTAGAAAGAACAAAGAAGTTTGGATCCGAAAAAGTATGCTTAGGCAGTTCTTTCGCTGAACACAAGAGAATAAAGAGGAATTTTTATGAAAATAAATTGCTATTCTTATCGAAGAGTAATTATTATGAAAAAAACTCGATATTCTATTCGAAGAGAATAAAGAATTTTTATTATGAAAATAAATTGCTATTCTTATTGAAGGGAAGGAACGAAAAAACCCTAAATCTTACTACTAGAAAAAGAAGTCCTATAGTTTACAACTCTTCTTTCTATAGTAATTTGACCTCTTGCTCCACGCATCAGTCTTCTATGAAGAGAAAAATAAAAAGATCTTCCCTATCTACTCATTATTCGGAGGTGAATCATAGAACACCAAAAGCTGTGCTATCTTATGGACCTAACATAGGTCACATCCCTCACGTGCGCCAAGAGCACATTCGATAGCATCCTCTTAAGGTTTAAAGATCCAAACCTTCTTCTTCTTAGCGGAAACGCGCGTGGCCAAAACATATAAAGATCGGCATAGTCGCTCATAGGGGCATATCTATCCGGATAGAGGATAGTCTAGATCTTGATTCACTATTTCCATTTTTCTTTTTATATTGATTTTTTTCTCTGTCTCGTACGAAGCAATGGGAGGCAAGCTATGACGGCAGGATGTGACCTTGCCTTTCCCCCTGCTACCGCCGTTCTAAGTTCTTCTGACTAAACGAAGTTAAGACTAAAGTTTCGGAACTGAAGGTTGCAACTTTTTTCAGCAAAGCTTAGTAAAAATCCGTCCTTCGGCTACCTTGGATCAAGGGTAGAGATAGGAAGTAAGTCAAAGGTAGATCAACAAAAGTCTTAGTATGGGAAGAGTCAGAGCGAGGGGAGAGACTTTCTAAACGAAGGTTAGTCTAAGTAAGGAAATGGGCACTCTGCTCACATCGAAGTAACTGCTGTCTCCCTTATGGTCGACGTTCTCTCCTCCCATCCTCTCCCTACCAGTCGCCGAATAGAACTCTTCTTTGCCGTTCTGGTTGGCTTAGGGCGGTCGAACTCTCCGCTCCTCTCCTTAACAGTCGAGTGATTTCTCATTCTCTCTCCCTCTTTCTATAGATAAGCGGGTTCTTCGATCATTCTAATGAAATAGGTTCGTTAAAGCCAATTGATCGAATTCTGTTTTAGATTCCTATTCCACTCGAACCGGTGCAGAACTCTTAACCTTTCTAGGACCCTCTCTACGGCAAGGTGCTGCTCTACTCTTTCCACCTTTCCCTCGTGTATAGCGGTTGAGTTCTTCGCCTCACGGTTTGGCTACCCATCGTCATTCCCTCTCTGTCTAAAGTGAGAGGGGTTCTCTGCGCGCAGTGTAAGATTCCCCTGGATGGGTCTCGTAGGCAGCAGCATTCGTGCTTGCCTTTGCCGTGATTGCCCGTTGTTCCCTTGGTGCGCTGTCATTGACGGTGTAAATCTGTTCGTTCGAGAAAACATGTTGATCTCTTTCCATATCCTATCCCCGGTTGTTGCCCTATCAAGATGTGTCCCTTCCTTTGACCCCTTTTCCGATTTATTAGTGCTGTCCCCCTTGCGTTCCCTCCCTTTGTGAAGACATTTCCCTTTTTCTCCACTCTTCTTTCTTCCTTTCTTATTCTCCTGTTGGAAGTACCTAATCTGCTTTTTTAAATCTTTCCTTTCTTATACAAGATTCTAAGGCCCTTCCCCTGTATATAAGTCTGTGCGATTTTTCCCCTTATCTTCTGGCCGACGCTCCCCTTACTGGTATCAGTGCAAGGGCAATTAGTACGGGTTGCCATAGTTGTCTGGATGGATTGGAACGAAGGGATGAAGGAGGGCCGGCCTGCCCAACAAGTAGACCGGAATAACTAGCTTCTAGTCCAACTAGCTAGAGCTCCAGCCCAAGCCTCCAAATCGAAGCTTCGGAGAGCCTTCTCCCATGCGATGAGATGAATTCTGTCTCTCCCTCCAACACCAGACCGTGGACATCTCGTCCGAATTCCTTCAATCCTACCAGGCATTCCTTTCGGGACCCCAGGAGGGAATAAAGGCAAGCTTTGAAGAGTGGATTTCATTAAAAACAAGGCCTTACCAGCTTGACCTAATAGGGCGGGCACCTTTCCAACCCGAAAGCTTCTTGCTGAATTTCTCTGTAACTGAATTCCAAAGTTCATCTCTTCATCTTCCCAGCATACCAAAATGAACCGAAATGGAATTGGCTATTGAACAGCCAAACATATTCCGGCCGGCCCTCGTAGTGTGGATGGAGGATGAAGGAAGAACACCTTACTTCTTTCAAAAGACGGAAACAGAGAGTAATTTTTTCCCACTAGCCTAACTAATGATTTTACCTCACTTTGTTGTATTGTATAGACAAGCCTGACTTTATAGATAGGAATTCAGAAAAGAGTTATAACTTACCTTCCTGACTGTGCTTCCTGCTTTTGGACCTATTTTATATTATAGTGGTAAGACTGTAGTCTACTGCAACGGGAGAAAGGAAAGCAGGCCAATATTCATGATAAGACCCTCTTTACGCTCTCTCTTTCTGCTCGCTCCTGTCAACGAATGAATTTACTACTTGTGTCACTGACATTCCATTAGCATGGTGGACTATAGACCGGCTTTCACGTTCACTCTATAGGAAGGGGACTTAGATTAATCGATTCAATGGGCGAACTGCTTTCCTTTAAAGGTAGCAAGTGATTGAAATGACAAGCTTGTAACTGATATGAAATCGGAAGACAGTAAGTTGGACGAGGAGCTCATGTACCACAGAGTGGGCAAATGCCCCCCTCTTTCAAGAGACTGTTTCTGTTCTTGTTTCTTTAGTCTCTTTACCTGCGAGCATGAATTCCTGAACCCAATACTAGGAAAGAGCTTCATACCCTATAGAACTGACAGATCGGCTAGCGAAGATGGCTCAGTCTCAGTAGATCCCTCACTCCTCACCGGCTTACGGAAAGAGAGCCCTAAGGGAGAGAGTTTCGGTACTTCAGGCATATCTATCAATGGGCAAAGACAGGAGAGCCTTCTATCTCTTCCAGTCTTATAAAGGAAAGAAAGCAGGATGAACAGGCTTGAGTGTCGATAGGTGACTTTAAGGTAGGCGCCTATCTCTTATTATACTATAGCAACGGGAGAAGTCGGGATTGGTGCCCTAAATGAAGGGAAATCTATAAAAAATTAGCATTTTGCCCAGATAGAACTTTTTCAATTCATGATCTGCTCTACGAAGGGAAAAGTGAAAGTCTCATTTGACAGCTATATAAGATAGACACTTTCTAATTTCCATGTCTGTCTATGAGGGAAATAGGTCAAGTGTCATTTTGCAGCTATATGAGCATGAACATCTACTTTCGAATTTGAATAGTCCTCTTAGCCGGTCGATTGGCTTGAATCTCTCTTTCTTTTGAATCGTAACCTACTATTAGTGTATGCCTAAAACTGAACTAATTACTTTTCTCTAACCAACTTATGACCAAACAAAAAATGACTTAACTAATGGCCAGATTTCCCTCTCCTCATTAAAAACTACTTCTATCTAGCTCCTCTCTTCACCATCTTTTGGTCAAAAAGAGTAAGAGTATTAAATCCCAAAAGTCCTAGGAGTTAAGCATGTTGGTGATGAACTAGTTCTCGTTCACCCCAGACTTGTGGGTGGAATGAGTCAAGCTAGTTCCGAAATCGCCAGAGCCCTCTTGTTCTAATCTTTTTCTTAGCAACTGGCTTTCAGAA